TGAAGAGCAGAAAAAAAGAATTCTCTACTGTATCCACTTATCATTTATTTATACGCAATACCAGATGAAATAGAACGATTTTAGAAGGTATATAAAATATAATAAAATATTTTGATTGGTTGTTCCTATAGAAATAATTTGTTTTATTTGACTGATGGGGACAACAAACAATAAACTATAACAAATTCTATATATAATAGATTCAAATTAATAAAAATTAAATAGATATATTCTCTATATATTCTATATTCTCTATAGAGATAGAATTCTATAGAGAATATAGAATATATAGAATATGAATCAAATAAAGATATATATAGAATATGAATCAAATAAAGATATATATAGAATAAAATATATATAGAATAAAATATATATATAGAATAGAATAAGAAACTAGAATAGAAAAAATAAAATAATAAAAAAAGTGTTCTTATTCAAAACGCCCTGTGATCTTCAACCAATTCTGTGCTTCAATATAATTACCAGGGGTAAGGGCTATAGCTTGTTTCCAATATTCAGCGGCTTGATCAAACCAAGATTCCGCAATTTCCGAATCTCCCTGTCGAATGGCCTGTTCTCCGCGGTCGGAATAGGTGAATAAATTCCTTCCCTTAGAACCGTACTTGAGAGTTTCCTGACTCATACGGCTCAACAGTCAATTCTTTTGATCTTCCATTTTTTTCTGGAGTTAACCACAAGAAAAGAGGTTAATTACATGAGTTTCAAACTTGAATTTGGATTAATAATGTAATCCTTTTTTACAGTTTTATCTTTTTTCCTACCTTCAGAAGAATAAAGTATCGGCATTAACACTCTCATTAGAATTTTCTGAAAGGTAACTATCTCGATTTCATATATCATATACTTTCATATATGATATATCAATTTCTATAGAATCTTTGAGAAAGACTTTTCTTCATAAGAAAGAAAAGACTTACTATCTTTGGGATCTGATACTACACCGCTGCTCAAAACCTTAGGGGATCAACTTTATTACATAAGTGGATTCCTAACTCTTCTATCATGATATAAGTAAGCAGTTCTTGTTGTATTGGCCAAAAACCTTGTTAATTGATCTTTACGGTGCTTCCTCTATCAATTAGATCTTTTATCCATAGAAAAAAGTATCTAGGCATATCTATTTCTTCATATTTCGACTTCTATGAAGTTTCTTTGCTACAGCTGATAAAAATCGTTGTTTTGGACGATATATATGTAGAAAGCCTATTTATATTTATTTTCTTTTATAGTATTTATTAGTATTAGCGGATTTGCTCGTTCTTTTCTTTTTTCTTTCTATAGTGGAGATAGTCGCACGTAATGACAGATCACGGCCATATTGTTAAAAGCTTGAGGTAAGAACGGGTTTCGTTCGAGTGCCCTAAAATAGTATTCCAAAGCTTTCGTATGTTCTCCGTTACTTGTGTGGATAAGGCCTATGTTATAAAGTATATAACTTCGATCATAGGGATCAATTTCCAGTCGCATAGCCTCATAATAATTCTGTAAAGCTTCCGCATAATTTCCTTCAGATTGAGCCGACATCCGTTACGGTCGTTATTCGGTTCAAAGAATCTCCGTTCCAGAACCGTACGTGAGATTTTCATCTCATACGGCTCCTCCTTTATGTGTATAATGATAAACATACATAGAATTAAAAAAGATTACAATATTTTCATTATCAACTGAGCGGGACTAGTGTTTTTACATGAAATCTCTAGCCAACCTTCCTGTAAAAGATCTTTTCTTAACATCAAGTATGTTATTACTGGATAAATAGTAACTTCAACAATTTCTTTGTCCTCAACGCCGCTAAATTTTCCGGAATTAGTCACTTCAACAGTCTTCGATGGTTATATGGGTATCCAAAATAAGAACGAGATGGATGTTTATTGTCCCAACCATTCTTGTTAGTCCCGATCCCGATAAGAAAGGATTTTATTTTACAAAGTTTTCTCGTGTTGTTGATTCCTAAGGGTAGTGCTTCTTCCACCATGCCGCCTATTGGTACTAGTGGAGTAGGGTTGACCTAACCCCATAGGTATAGGTATAACCTTTCGCTTACTACTATAAACCTAAAATTGAAGCATATGAGGCTGCATTAATCGGGGATACACGACAGAAGGAATTAATTGTTTTATTTCACAACTTCACCTTCAACAAGCGTAGGTTTTTTTTTTCAAAATTTTTTTCTTTCTCTCCGAAGAATGTATCTTTCTCCTAAGACTGAGATCGGTAAAAAAAAAGATAATCAAATCGCACCATCTCTGTAATAAGTGAATGCCTCTTTTTCTCCCGAAGTTGTCGGAATTATTCGTAATAAGATATTGGCTACAATTGAAAAGGTCTTATCAATAAAATTTCCATTTATCCGAGATCTAGGCATAGGTAGCAATCCATTCTATAATTTCATTTTTTATCGCGTGAGAAAAGAATCCCCCAAACAAAGGAATTGTACAATATAGTACGAAATAACGTAAAAACGGGCTTATTAATC